GGAAAAAGAAGAAGTCCTACTCCTATTAACATAGGAACTGGAAGTGGAACGAAAGGTATGATCCACCCATATTGATATGTCTGTTCCATAAAAAAAGTTTTTTAATTTTTAATTAATATTAATTGTTATTGTTTCCGATTCGACGGACCTTACCTCTTTTGAAAGGACTCAAAAAAAGGGTAAAGATATGCACTAAGTTAACCTACCTTAAATAGGATTTTCGGATTTTAATTTCTTTTTATACTTATTCATTCTGAATTTCTGCTAAATACTTCAAATATTCAAACCAAGAAGTTCCAATTGGTCAAATGAAAGAGATTGATTACCAGTCTACTTCAAATTTGGAAATTCAAGTCAAATTAGGTATATTTTTTTGAGTTTAACAAATTACTAAAAAAAAGAAGAATATTCTTCTTTTTTTTTTTTTAGTAAGATTGACTTTTACTGTAATTTTCCATTTATCTTACTTATCTTATCCATTTTTTTTCTTTTCGATTTTTCGAAAAAATATTATCTAGAAAAGCGCAGATTTTTTTTGAACAATAGATGTCTTTCACATTCAGCTAGCAATCTCTTACTTCTTATTTAAATGGCAGTTCCAAAAAAACGCACTTCTGCATCAAAAAAGCGTATTCGTAAAAATTTTTGGAAAAGAAAGGGATATTGGGCAGCGTTAAAAGCGTTTTCCTTAGGAAAATCTCTTTCCACCGGGAATTCAAAAAGTTTTTGTGCGACAAACAAATAAAATACGTAATAAACCATAAGAGGTTGGAATAATCTCAATTATTCTGACTCAAAACTTGACTCATTTCATTTCGAAAATGAAATTCCCCAATTCCATTTCCTTTTGAGTTAATAAACAGGAAATGGAATTTGGTGCCCTCTTAGAACTTCTAGTATAGAATATATAGAATAAGAATTCTTCTGTTTACCTTAGCAAATAAAAAAAAATACTTTTTTTGTAAATGGATTTTTTGGTTTCACTAAAAAAAATAAACCAAAAACAGTTCATTAAAACAAAAATTTTGAGGGGGTTCTACCCCTTAAGGACTATCCATTTTTCCAAGAATTCAAGTCGAGGAAAGTATAAAATACACAATAAAACGAAGACCCTAAACAAAAATAATGAACCTTCAAATACCCATTTGAACGATTTTTTTCATCGATTTGTAAAAAATATTGCACCCAATTGAATTATTAATTCTAGACGATTTTTTAGTCATAGACTATTATGAGTTCAAGACAAGCCGCCATGGTGAAATTGGTAGACACGCTGCTCTTAGGAAGCAGTGCTAGAGCATCTCGGTTCGAGTCCGAGTGGCGGCATGTCATCTCCTAAAAGAAAGTAACTAGATCTTATAATGAATTCAATTTCCTATTTCGATTTTCTAATTAAGGAACTTTTTTTATGATATTTTCAACCTTAGAGCATATATTAACCCATATTTCTTTTTCGATCGTTTCAATTCAAATTACAATTTATTTGATAACCTTTTTACTCGATGAAATCGTAAAACTAGATGATTCATACAAAAAGGGTTTGATAATAACCTTGTTCTGTATAACAGGAGTATTAATGACTCGTTGGATTTATTCGGGACATTTTCCCTTAAGTAATTTATATGAATCATTAATCTTTCTTTCGTGGAGTTTTTCCCTTATTTATATAGTTCTGGATTTCAAAAAAAATACAAATCTGCGAAGCACAATAATTGGCCCAAGTGCTATTTTGACCCAGGCCTTTGCTACTTCAGGCTTTTTTACTGAAATACACAAATCCACAATCTTAGTACCTGCTCTTCAATCCGAATGGCTAATAATGCACGTAAGTATGATGATATTAGGCTATGCGGCCCTTTTATGTGGATCATTATTATCAGTATCGCTTCTGGTCATTACAGTTAGAAAAAAGCTTTCTCTTTTTTCTACGAGTAATCATTTATTAAATTTAAATGAGTCATTTTTCGTTGGTGAAATGGAATATATGAGTGAAGGAAATAATGTTTTACGAAATATTTCTTTTTTTTCTCCAAAGAATTATTACAGGTCGCAGTTGATTCAAGAGTTGGATTATTGGAGTTATCGGGTTATTAGTCTAGGATTTATCTTTTTAACCATAGGAATTCTTTCTGGAGCAGTATGGGCTAACGAAGCATGGGGATCCTATTGGAGTTGGGACCCAAAAGAAACGTGGGCTTTTATTACTTGGATCGTATTTGCGAGTTATTTACATACTCGAACAAATATAAAATTAAAGAGTACAAATTCAGCCATTGTAGCGTCTATTGGCTTTCTTATAATTTGGATATGTTATTTTGGGGTCAATCTATTAGGAATAGGATTACATAGTTATGGTTCATTTACATTACCATCTAATTAAATTGAAAGGGCGATTCAGGAATCGAAAGCTTTACAGCACATATCAGATAAAAAAACTTTGTGTGGACTGGCGAGAACCCCGCGAATGACTAGAATGTTTGATTCACGGGGTTCTCGCCAG